ATGTGAAATATTGCAATAATATAAATAAGTAAGTTTTTGGAGGGGGGGGCATGGTGTATGCTCTAGTTAAGCTACGCTAGCATGTGAAATATTGCAATAATATAAATAAGTAAGTTTTTGGAGGGGGGGGCATGGTGTATGCTCTAGTTAAGCTACGCTAGCATGTGAAATATTGCAATAATATAAATAAGTAAGTTTTTGGAGGGGGGGGCATGGTGTATGCTCTAGTTAAGCTACGCTAGCATGTGAAATATTGCAATAATATAAATAAGTAAGTTTTTGGAGGGGGGGGCATGGTGTATGCTCTAGTTAAGCTACGCTAGCATGTGAAATATTGCAATAATATAAATAAGTAAGTTTTTGGAGGGGGGGGCATGGTGTATGCTCTAGTTAAGCTACGCTAGCATGTGAAATATTGCAATAATATAAATAAGTAAGTTTTTGGATACTTAATATAATTCTTGGGGTTCTATCCTGTTTCCGGGGGGTTTACAGGTATATGAAGGATCTCACGAGTTTTGGGGGGGTAGGGGGGGTTTACGCGTAAAAGCCAGGGGGTATCTTAGATATTTTAGGGGATTCTTCGCTATTATATGCTCCTGATATCAATTATGCAATTTACGAGTAAAATCTTACCATCATTCAATATTTTTCTTGAATCCAAAGTATTGTATGTTCTCCCTTACCATTACTGTTGCATTTGCACTATGAGATGTCAAATGAAAGGAAAAAGAAAAAGAGAACCACTGACCCTCTGGAAATAATGCTCGGCATGGTGGGTAACGAGTCGTATGGTTATCACCATTAACTTATGCAAGCGTCAAGGAAAGAATGAGGAATATCCAATTAATGGCCCTGAAGTAGGAACCAAATGCCAGGAATAGTTCATTTTGTGCTACCCCCACAATTTTTGTCCCTGACCATCAATAACCGTATGCATTAAGAAATCAACTGATGGTCGGTTCTTACTACATTATCCATTTGATTGGCCATCAAATGTTGAGTACTTGGTATATCTTTGACCATGGATATTTTATTTAAATCTTAAGTTTCGTAATTGGCATTCCACTTTTATTGGATTTATCAATATATGCTTATGTCATATATACCAATTATTGGTTAATATATATATGATGGGTTAAACCATAATATGTTAATTGAACAGTAATGTATTTAGTACTCCTGAGATGGTTAATATAATTTTAATGTTGATAATACATATATGTACATGCAAGAAATAGTTTAATTTAGAATCCTAGCTTTGGGAGTTAGGGGTGGGGGTTAAAATCCCCCTTTCTTGAAAGCAGTAGGAAGGACTTTAACCTTCGGCATCCGGCTTACAAGACCGGCGCTCTGGAACTGAGCTACTATTGCATTGTCATTCTAGGATTTTGTTCTCGACTCAACTTACTACAGGAACAAATAGAAGGAAGAGGGAGAAGTAGAGGAGGGATGCGATTTGGCCAATGATAATAAAGGGATGTTCTACTGGTATTCCTCCGATTCAGGTGAGAATCATTACGTCTGCAATTAGGAGTCAGAAGAGGAATTGTGTAAGTGGTCGGAAGGTTAGGCTTCGTTGTTTGGAGGTGTGTAAGATTGGTACTAATATAAGTACCAGGATTGAGGCAAATAGGGCTAGGACCCCTCCTAGTTTATTAGGGATAGATCGTAGGATGGCGTAGGCGAATAGGAAGTACCATTCTGGTTTAATATGAGGTGGGGTTACTATGGGATTTGCGGGGGTGAAGTTGTCGGGGTCGCCGAGGAGGTTAGGGGAGAATAGTGCTAGGGAGATGAGGGCAATAAGTAAGGCTGCGAAGCCTAGTAGGTCTTTATACGAGAAATATGGATGGAAGGAGATTTTGTCTGCGTCTGAGTTAAGGCCTGTTGGATTGTTGGATCCAGTTTCGTGTAGGAAAATGAGATGGACTAATGTCATTGCTACAATGACAAAAGGGAATAGGAAGTGGAAGGCGAAGAATCGGGTGAGTGTAGCGTTGTCTACAGAGAAGCCACCTCAAATTCATTGTACTAGGGAGTTTCCTACGTATGGGAAGGCTGATAGAAGGTTTGTAATAACGGTGGCTCCTCAGAAGGACATTTGGCCTCATGGGAGAACATATCCAACAAAGGCAGTTATTATAACTAATAAGAGAAGAATTACTCCAATGTTTCATGTTTCTTTATATAGGTAGGAGCCATAGTATAGGCCTCGTCCGATGTGGAGGTAGATGCAAATAAAGAAGAAGGATGCGCCGTTGGCATGCATGTTTCGGATCAGTCATCCATAGTTTACGTCACGGCAAATGTGGGCGACGGAAGAAAAGGCTGTGGCGATGTCTGATGTGTAATGTATAGCTAGAAAGAGGCCTGTAAGGATTTGGGCGGCTAAACAAAGTCCGAGTAGAGAGCCAAAGTTTCATCAAACTGAAATGTTGGCTGGGGCTGGGAGGTCAACTAGGGCGTCGTTGGCAATTTTAAGTAGGGGGTGGGTTTTTCGTAGGTTGGCCATTGGTTCTTGTAGTTGAATAACAACGGTGGTTTTTCAAGTCACTGGTCCTGGTTAAAATCCTGGTAGGAACTCATGGTTTATGTATTCTTTTTGTTTTTATTTTGTTTAGTTTTAGGGTTAGCAGCGGTTGCTTCTAATCCTTCTCCTTATTTTGCGGCTTTAGGCTTGGTAATGGTTGCTGGAGCAGGGTGTGGGGTGTTGGTAGGACATGGTGGTTCTTTTTTGTCTTTAGTTTTATTTTTGATTTATCTGGGAGGAATGTTAGTTGTATTCGCATATTCAGCGGCGCTTGCCGCTGAACCTTATCCTGAGGGGTGGGGAAGTTGACCTGTGTTGGGGGTGATGTTAGCGTACGTGTTAGGGGCAGTTGTGGTTTCAGTCTTTTTTTGACGAGGATGATATGAGGGGTCTTGGACGTCAGCGGATGAGTTTGGGGAGTTTTCATTATTTCGTGGTGATGTGGCAGGGGTGGCTTTAATGTATTCGATAGGAGGGGGAGTATTGATTATGGGGGCATGAGTGTTACTTTTGACTTTATTTGTGGTTTTAGAGCTGACTCGGGGTTTAAGTCGAGGAGCGCTTCGGGCTGTCTAATTAGTAGTAGAAGTAATGCTAGGGCAAGAGTGAAGAAAAATAGGGAGAGATAGGTTTTAATTATGCCTTGTTGGATGTTGTTGGTAGTCTCGATTAGTGGTTCATTGAGGGAAACAATTGCTTTAGGGCCCGTTTTTTCTAGTCATGTTTGATCTACCGTTTGGGCAGCGATGGTTTGTCCTAAAATAAGGTTTAGTTTAGGGGTAAGTCGGTGGATGATGGCTGGGAAGAAGCCCAGTATGTTGGAGAAGTGGTGCGCGGTTAGGTTAGGGGTGGTTTTAAATTGTTTGTTAGTTAATGAGGCTAGTTCCATGGCAGTTAAGACTCCTAGGAGGGTTACGATGAGGGCTGCTAGTTTTAGGATCGGGGGTATGGACATGACTGGTGTTTTTATTGGAAGCATGTTGGATGTAATCAGGAGGCCGGCGATGATGCTGCCTCAAGCTAGTCGTTTGATGGGGTTAATTACTGTGGGGTTGTTTTCATTAATGGGGGAGAGAGAAGTGAATCGGGGGTTTCCTATGGAGACGAAAAATACGATTCGTAAGCTGTATACAGCTGTGAAAGAGGTGGCTAGTAGGGTAAGTACTAGGGCTCAGGCGTTAAGGTAGGATGTGTTTAGTGCTTCAATAATGGCATCTTTGGAGAAGAAGCCGGCTAAGAAGGGGGTACCTGTGAGGGCAAGGCTTCCTAAAGTAAGGCAGGATGATGTGAATGGTGTGAGGTGGTTTATTCCGCCTATTTTTCGAATATCTTGTTCATCGTTTAGGCTGTGGATGATAGAGCCGGAGCAGAGAAATAATATGGCTTTAAAAAAAGCGTGGGTGCAGATGTGTAAAAAGGCAAGTTGAGGCTGGTTTAGGCCGATTGTTACCATTATCAGTCCTAGTTGACTGGATGTTGAGAATGCAACGATTTTTTTGATGTCATTTTGGGTCAAAGCACAAGTTGCAGTAAATAGGGTGGTTAGTGCACCGAGGCATAGGCAGGTAGTGAGGGCTGTTGGGTTGTTTTCCAATAAAGGGCTTATTCGGACAAGAAGGAAGATACCTGCAACAACCATTGTGCTTGAATGTAGTAGAGCAGAGACGGGGGTGGGGCCTTCTATAGCGGAGGGGAGTCAGGGGTGGAGGCCAAATTGGGCTGATTTGCCGGTAGCGGCAATAATTAGCCCTAATAGGGGAAATGTTAGATCTATATCTTTAGAGGCAGTGAATACTTGTTGTAGGTCTCATGAGTTCAGGTTGGTAGCAAATCATGCTATTGCGAAGATTAGTCCGATGTCTCCAACTCGGTTATAAAGGACTGCTTGTAGGGCTGCTGTGTTAGCGTCTGCTCGACCGTATCATCACCCAATAAGAAGGAATGATATGATCCCAACTCCTTCTCAGCCAAGAAATAGTTGGAACATGTTATTTGCGGTTACTAAAATAATTATAGCGATGAGGAAAATTAGTAGATATTTGAAGAAACGATTTATGTTGGGGTCTGCGTGTATATATCATGAGGCAAATTCTAGAATGGACCATGTCACGAATAGGGCGATTGGGGTGAAGATGGTGGAGAAGAAGTCGAATTTGAGGCTGATACAGAGGTCGAAAGTATCTGTGCCTATTCATTTTCAATCAGTTATAATTGTTTCTGTGCCATGGTTCAGGAATAGGAAAAGTGGAAGTAGGCTAATGAAGAAGGCTAGTTTTACTGCTTTTTTCACGTGACTAATAGCTCAGTCGTTTTTTAGGGGTTTAGGGGATAGAGAGGTAAAGATTGGGTAGGAGAGGGCAAAGAATACTAGGACTATGGAGGATGTTATGTGGAGGGGCGAAGTTAAAATTGTGGATATTATGGCAGGGTTGTTTATCATAGCTGCTACTTGGATTTGCACCAAGAGTTTTTGGTTCCTAAGACCAACGGATGAGCTGTTATCCTTTAGGAGCTTTAATAGGGCGAGTGAGCCTTGGGGTTCAACCAAGGTGACGAAAAATTAGCAGTTTTTGTTGCTGGCGAGCCTCTCTCGGTGGATTAGAGGGCTTTAACCTCTGTCTTTAGAATCACAATCTAATGTTTTGGTTAAACTAAATCTACAGGCGGATCATCCTCAAACCAGTTCTGGTTTGAGGATTAATAGGATAAGGGGGAGTAGGTGAAGGACAATAAGTAGATGTTCTCGGGAGTGTGTTGGGTGAATGGCTATAATGTGGGCAGGGAGGGGCCCTCGTTGGGTTATTAGGAATATGTAAAGGGAATAGCCGGCGGTGATTAGTGTCCCGGCTCCTGTGAGTGCAAGGGTTCATCAGGACCAGTTAAATAGGGAGGTAATAATTATTAGTTCACCTATTAGGTTGGGGAGAGGGGGGAGGGCTAAATTAGCAAGGCTGGCAATAAACCATCATGTGGTCATAAGGGGAAGGACTATTTGAAGGCCTCGAGCAAGTATCATGGTTCGGCTGTGGGTTCGTTCGTAGTTAGTGTTTGCCAGGCAAAAAAGCGCGGAGGATGTAAGCCCGTGTGCAATCATAAGGATTAGGGCTCCGGTAAAGCCTCATGGGGTTTGGATAAGAATGCCTGCTGCAACTAGGCCCATGTGGCTTACTGAGGAGTAAGCAATTAGGGACTTAAGGTCTGTTTGGCGTAAGCAAATAGAACCTGTTATGATGACGCCTCATAGTGCGAAGATAATGAAGGGGTAGCTGAGTTCTTTGGTTAGTGGTTCTAAAACGATTATTATGCGTATCATGCCGTAGCCCCCTAGTTTAAGTAGTACGGCAGCAAGAATTATGGAGCCTGCAATAGGGGCCTCAACGTGGGCTTTGGGTAGTCAGAGGTGGGCTCCGTAAAGTGGTATTTTAACTAGGAATGCTAGTAAGCAACCAGCTCATCAAAACTTGTCGGCGTAGGATGAGAGTTCTATTGCAGGGGCATATTGGAGGGTAAGGAGAGAGAGGGTTCCAGTACTATTTTGAAGGAGTAGGAGTGCTACTAGGAGAGGAAGGGAACCTGCTAGTGTGTAGAACAGGAAGTAGGTTCCTGCATTGAGTCGTTCGGTTTGATTACCTCAGCGGGTAATAATAATTAGAGTCGGGATAAGGGTGGCTTCAAATATAATATAAAATATAGTTACTTCGGTAGCGCTGAAAGCTAAGATTAGGAAGATTTGTAGGGATGTAAGGAGGGTAATATATATTCGTTGTCGTCCGACAGGTTCGGATGAGGTGTGGTTTTGGCTTGCAAGGATTATTAGAGGGAGAAGTCAGCAGGTGAGGGCTAGTAGTGGAGTTGATAGGGGGTCGGTTGCTATATATGTATTCATACAGGATCATCCCGTCTCTGTTGGAGTATTAAATCAGGCTAAACTGGCGAGTGCGATGATTAAGCTGTAGGCAAGGGTTGTGGTTCAGAGTCGTTTGGCGGGGGAGAGTCAGGTTATTGGAATAAGCATAATAGTTGGTAGGAGAATTTTTAGCATTGTAGAAGATTGAGGTTTTGGAGGCGGTCAGTACCATGTGTGCGTGCAGTTGCGACTAGAAGGGCCAAGCCTGCACTGGCTTCACAGGCTGAGAAGGCTAGTAGGATTATAGGAGAGGCTGAGAAGTTTGTGGAGTCTAAGTGAAGTGTTCATAGAGAGAGGGCAATAAAGAGGGATAATATTATTCCTTCTAGGCATAGTAGGGCAGAAAGCAGGTGTGTTCGGTGGAATGCTAGGCCTGCGAGGCCCAGGGTGAAGGCTGATGAAAAAGCAAAGTGAGTAGGGGTCATTAAACAGTTATGGGCTTTAACCACAAGTTTTTGAGCCGAAATCAAAGGTTTTTTTTAAACTAACTGTCTACTCAGCTCATTCTAATCCGCCTTGGAGTCATTCATAGATAAGGCCGAGGGTAAGGAGAACAAGAATGGCGGATGCTCATGTGAATGTGAGTAGGGGGGAGGATAATTGGTCCCCTCAAGGGAGGGGGAGGAGGAGGGCAATTTCTAGGTCGAAGAGAAGGAATAGGATGGCGATTAGGAAAAATCGTATGGAAAATGGCAGGCGAGCTGAGCCCAGGGGATCAAATCCGCACTCGTATGGGGATAGTTTTTCGTGGTCTGGGGTTATTTGTGGGAGTCAAAAGGATACAATGGCCAGAATAGTAGAGAGTGTAATGGCAATTAAAATTACGGTTGTAACTAAGTTCATTATCTTTCCTTGGGGTTTAACCAAGACTAGGTGATTGGAAGTCACATGTACTAGCTTTAATACTAAAAAGATTATGAGCCTCATCAGTAGATTGAGATGTAGAGGAAGAGTCAGACTACGTCTACGAAATGTCAGTATCAGGCAGCGGCTTCAAACCCAAAGTGGTGTTCAGAGGTGAAGTGGTATTGTACTTGTCGTAGTAGGCAGACAGCTAGAAAGGTGGAACCAATAATGACGTGGAGGCCGTGGAAGCCGGTTGCAACGAAGAAAGTTGATCCGTAGACTCCGTCTGCAATTGTGAATGGGGCTTCGTAATATTCTATACCTTGAAGGAAAGTAAAGTAGAATCCAAGGAGGATGGTGAGGGCTAGGGATTGAATAGCTTGTTTTCGGAGGCCTTCCATAATGCTATGGTGGGCTCAGGTTACTGTTACGCCGGAGGCGAGAAGGACGGCAGTATTTAGTAAGGGGACTTCAAATGGGTCTAGGGTAGTGATACCTGTGGGAGGTCAGCATCCGCCTAGTTCAGGGGTTGGTGCGAGACTAGAGTGATAGAAGGCTCAGAAGAAGCCAAGGAAAAAGAATACTTCGGAGGTGATGAATAGGATTATCCCATAACGGAGTCCTTTTTGGACTGGGGGTGTGTGGTGGCCTTGGAAAGTGCCTTCTCGAATAATGTCTCGTCATCATTGGTACATTGTTAAGAGTATGAGTGCTATACCTAGGGCTATGAGTGTAATTGTGTGGAAGTGCATTCAGATTGCTAGTCCAGAGGTTAATAATAGGGCGGCGACTGCGCCTGTAAGAGGTCAGGGGCTTGGGTCTACTATGTGGTATGCGTGTGCTTGATGGGCCATTAGACGTTTTCTTGTAGGTAAAGGCTTAAGAGGAGTACGAAGACATAAGCTTGAATTATGGCTACGGCAACCTCTAGGAGTGTTAGTATTAGTAGAAGTGCCCCTGTTAAAATTGCTACTGTAGGTATTACGGGTAATAATACTAGAGCAGCGGTGGCAATAAGTTGGATGAGTAAGTGGCCAGCTGTGAGGTTAGCTGTAAGTCGGACACCTAGGGCTAATGGTCGAATGAATAGGCTAATGGTTTCGATTATAATTAAAATGGGGATAAGAGGGGTGGGTGTTCCTTCTGGCAGGAGGTGGGCAAGAGCATGGGTTGGTTGATTTCGTATACCAATGATTACAGTTGCCAGTCAAAGGGGAACTGCAAATGCCATGTTTATAGAGAGTTGGGTTGTAGGTGTAAATGTGTAGGGGAGTAGGCCTAGCATGTTAATGGTAATTAGGAAAATTATGAGGGATGTGAGGAGGGCAGCTCATTTGTGTCCCCCTAGGTTGATAGGTTGGAAGATTTGTTGAGCAAACCCATTAATGAATCAGCTTTGAAGGGCTAGTACGCGGTTATTAAGTCATCGGGATGATGGCTTTGGAAATAAAATTCAAGGGAGGGTTAGAGCTAGAGCAATTAGGGGGATTCCAAAGAGTGTGGGGCTCATAAATTGGTCGAAGAAACTTAGTGTCACGGTCAAGTTCAGGGATCTGTTTTTGGTTTTTCGGTGCTTTGATGGGTTGGTTCGTTTGGGAAAGTATGGGCTAAGACCTTAGGGGGAATTACAGTTAGGAAAACTAGTCAGGAAAAGACTAAAATGGCAAATCAGGGTGCAGGATTAAGTTGAGGCATGTTCGCTAAGGGTGGTTGGGGGTCACCAGTCTTTAGCTTAAAAGGCTAACGCTATGCCCGATTTAGCTTCTTAGCGAGGCGTCTTCAAGTATTAAAGATGATCATTTTTCGAAATGTTCAAGTGGTACAGCTTCTACTACGATGGGCATAAAACTGTGATTAGCTCCGCAGATTTCTGAGCACTGTCCATAGAACACGCCGGGTCGGGATGCAATAAAGGCGGCTTGGTTTAGTCGGCCAGGAACGGCGTCTATTTTAACACCTAGAGAGGGTACGGCTCAGGAATGAAGCACGTCTTCGGCAGAAATTAGTATTCGGATAGGGGATTCGATTGGGACTACCATTCGGTGGTCGGTGTCTAGGAGACGGAATTGGCCGCTAGCAAGGTCTTGTGTTGGAATTATGTATGAGTCAAAGCCTAGCTCTTCGTAGTCTGTGTATTCGTAGCTTCAATATCATTGATGTCCAATAGCTTTAATTGTGAGGTGAGGGTCATTGATTTCATCTATTAGGTAAAGGATGCGTAGGGATGGGAGGGCAATAAGAATGAGGATGAGGGCGGGAAGTACTGTCCAGATAATTTCGATTTCTTGGGAGTCTAAAATATATTTGTTAGTTAATTTTGTGGTGACTATGGCGACAATGATGTAAAGAACTAAAGTGCTAATTAGAAATACGATTATTAGGGCATGGTCATGGAAGTGAAGAAGTTCTTCTATCACAGGGGAAGCTGCGTCTTGGAATCCTAATTGAGAGGGATGGGCCATTTATTTCAAGACACGCGGGGTTTTAACCCACGATTCCGCCTTGACAAGGCAGTGTTATAACAACTTAACTAGTGTCTTATGAAGAAAGTGGCAGAGCGGCTATGTGATTGGCTTGAAACCGATTTATGGGGGTTCGACTCCTCCCTTTCTCGTAGGTGTGTTTAGGTAGGGATGGTCTTATTTGTATTCTGGTGAGGTTTGTTGGATTTGAACAAACGCAGGTTCTTCAAAGGTGTGGTAGGGTGGAGGGCAGCCGTGAAGTCATTCAACGTTAGTTGAGGTTAATTCAACTCAGAGAACCTCACGTTTGGCTGCAAAGGCTTCTCAGATAATGAACAGGAACATAATTACGGCTACAAGGGAAACTAGGGATCCGATAGATGATACTGTATTTCAAAGGGTGTAAGCGTCTGGGTAGTCAGAGTATCGTCGAGGCATTCCAGCTAGCCCAAGGAAGTGCTGTGGGAAGAAGGTGAGATTAACCCCCACAAATATTACTCCAAAGTGGATTTTAGTTCATGTTGTGTGGAGAGTGTAACCAGAGAATAGGGGGAATCAGTGCACGAAGCCGGCGACAATTGCAAAGACAGCTCCTATGGAAAGAACATAGTGGAAGTGAGCTACTACATAGTAGGTGTCGTGAAGGACAATGTCCAGGGAAGAATTGGCAAGAACGATTCCTGTCAAGCCTCCAACTGTGAATAAGAAGATAAAGCCAAGGGCTCATAGTAGGGGGGTGTCTCATTTTACTGTCCCTCCGTGGAGAGTGGCCAGTCAGCTAAAGACTTTAACACCCGTTGGAATAGCAATAATCATAGTGGCGGATGTAAAGTAGGCTCGGGTGTCTACATCTATACCAACTGTGAACATATGGTGGGCTCATACAATAAATCCCAGTAGGCCGATGGCCATTATTGCTCAAACCATGCCCATATAGCCGAATGGTTCTTTTTTGCCAGAATAATAGGCTACGATGTGGGAGATTATTCCAAACCCCGGTAAGATGAGAATATATACTTCTGGGTGTCCGAAGAATCAGAAAAGGTGTTGGTAGAGAATTGGATCTCCTCCCCCTGCTGGATCAAAGAAGGTAGTATTTAGATTTCGGTCCGTTAAGAGCATAGTAATACCGGCAGCTAGTACTGGGAGAGACAGGAGAAGAAGAACAGCAGTAATTAGGACAGCTCAAACAAATAGAGGGGTCTGATACTGTGTGATGGCAGGGGGTTTTATGTTAATAATGGTAGTGATAAAGTTGATTGCTCCCAGGATTGATGAAACACCTGCCAGGTGGAGGGAGAAAATAGTTAAGTCCACTGATGCTCCTGCATGGGCTAGGTTTCCAGACAGTGGGGGATATACAGTTCAGCCTGTTCCGGCCCCGGCTTCAACTCCTGAGGAAGCAAGCAGAAGAAGGAAAGAGGGAGGGAGGAGCCAGAAGCTTATGTTGTTTATGCGAGGGAATGCTATATCGGGGGCGCCAAGCATAAGGGGTACTAGTCAGTTTCCAAATCCTCCAATCATAATTGGTATTACTATAAAGAAAATTATCACGAAGGCATGTGCGGTAACAATGACGTTATAAATCTGATCATCTCCTAAAAGTGCGCCTGGTTGGCTTAATTCTGCTCGAATAAGAAGGCTTAAGGCCGTGCCTACTATCCCAGCTCAAGCACCGAAAACTAGATAAAGGGTGCCGATATCTTTGTGATTGGTCGAAAAGAATCAACGTGTAATTGCCACAGGTAGGATGGCTGAGTGCTCAAGCGGTGGTTTGTAGCCCCATTGACAGAGGTTTGAATCCTCTTCCTGCCAAAGCCTTGAGGTGTTTAACATATTAGATTGCAAATCTGAAGAAGTAGGTTAACCGCCTGCCGGGGCTTCCCCCCGCCTTTTTCCGGCAGGCGGGGGAAAGGTAGATGGATGCTCGTTGGTTTGAGCGCTTAGCTGTTAACTAAGAGTTTGTAGGATCGAGGCCTGCCTATCTAGTAAGGCTTTAGCTTAATTAAAGTGTCTGTTTTGCATGCAGAAGATGTGGGTTAGTGTCCTGCAGGCCTTAAGTCAGAGGCTGGGAGATTTTCACTCTCGCTTAGGGCTTTGAAGGCCCTTGGTCTTAATGCTATCCTAAGCCTCTAGATGGTTATTAGAGCTATTGCGGCGGGGGCGAGGGGGAGGAGGAGAATTGTTATTGAGGTTGTAATAGCCAGGGGGAGGGTCAGTTGGGAGGAGGGAAGTCGCCAAGGGGTTGTTCCTGTTAAGTTGTTTGGTGATATTGTAAGGGTCATGGCGTAGCAAAGTCGTAGGTAGAAGTATAAACTGAGTAGGGCAGTTAGGGCTGCGATGGTGGCTGTTAGAGGAAGGGCTTGTTTAGTGAGTTCTTGAAGAATAAGTCATTTAGGCAGGAAGCCGGTGAGTGGGGGGAGTCCGCCTAGTGAGAGAAGAATTATGGGAGTGAGGGCTGTAATTGCTGGTATTTTTGCTCAGGAGGATGCAAGTGTGTTAATGTTGGTTGCCTTGTTTAGTTTAAATACAAGGAATGCTGAGAAGGTTATAATGAAGTATGTTATTAGAGCTAGGAGTGTCAGGGAAGGGGAAAATTGTATTACTAGAATTATTCAGCCTAGGTGGGCAATTGAGGAGTAGGCTAGGATTTTTCGTAATTGTGTTTGGTTTAAGCCTCCTCAGCCGCCTACGAGGGTGGATGCTAGGCCTAATAAAATTAGTATGGTGGGGTTTGAAGTTTGAATTTGGAGAAGAAGGGAAAATGGGGCAAGTTTTTGTCAGGTGGAGAGGACTAGTCCTGTTGTTAGGTCTAGGCCTTGAATGACTTCAGGAAGTCAAGCGTGAAGTGGTGCGAGGCCTACTTTTAATGCAAGGGCTAGGGTAATTATTGTAATAGGAAGAGGGTGGGTTATTTGTTGGATGTCTCACTGTCCTGTTAGTCAGGCATTTGTAGTACTTGCAAACAGTAGCATGGCAGCGGCAGCTGCTTGAGTTAGAAAGTATTTTGTGGTTGCTTCTACTGCTCGGGGGTGATGATGTTGAGCTATAAGTGGAATGATGGCAAGGGTGTTAATTTCGAGTCCTATCCAGGCAAGTAGTCAGTGGGAGCTTGCAAAGGTGGTCATTGTTCCTAGGCCTAGACCAAATAGGAGAATAGAGAGGATGTAAGGGTTCATTAGTAGAAGAAGGACTTTAACCAACATATTTGGGGCATGGGCCCAAAAGCTTAATTAGCTTATTTTACTAGGAAGTGGTGTATTGGAAGCACTAAGAGTTTTGATCTCTTCAGGTAGGGTTCGAGCCCCTTCTTTCTAAGGAGTTGGAGGGACTCTAACCCTCATGATTCACTCTATCAAAGTGGCCCTTTCTTTCAGGCACAGCTCCGGGGTTAGAGTTGAGGAGGAAGGCCAGTGAAGGCAATTGGAAGCGATAAGTGTCAGATTACTAGGGCGAGGGTTAGTGGTAGAAAGTTTTTTCAGATGAGGTGTATGAGTTGGTCATACCGGAATCGGGGGTATGAGGCTCGGACTCATAGGAATAGTACGGATAGGAGGGCTGCTTTGGTTATTAGATTAATTGAAGTAAGTTCTGGCAGGAAGTGCAGTAGGGAGGCTCCTAGGAAGAGGGTTGCGGAAAGTGTATTTATTAGGAGGATGTTGGCGTATTCTGCTAGGAAGAATAATGCGAAGGGGCCTCCGGCGTATTCTACGTTAAAGCCTGAGACGAGTTCGGACTCACCTTCGGTGAGGTCGAAGGGTGCTCGGTTGGTTTCTGCTAGTGTTGAAATGTATCATATTGCAGCTAAAGGTCAGGCGGGTAAAATTAGTCATGTGCTTTCTTGTGCTTCGCTGAATGTTTGAAGAGTGAAGCCTCCTGTGAAGATAATGGTGTTTAGAAGAATAAGGCCTAAGCTTACTTCGTAGGAAATAGTTTGAGCTACAGCCCGTAGGGCCCCGATGAGGGCATATTTGGAGTTTGATGCTCAGCCGGAACCTAGAATTGAGTAGACTGCTAAGCTGGAGATGGCTAAAATAAACAGAATTCCTAGGTTTAAGTCTGCTATGGGAAAGGGCAGTGGTATGGGGGTTCAAAGTGTAAGGGCTAGGGTGAGGGCAAGTATCGGCATAAATAGGAAGAGAATGGGGGATGATGTTGATGGTCGTACAGGCTCTTTTATGAAAAGTTTTAGCCCATCTGCAATGGGTTGTAGAAGGCCGTATGGTCCTACTACATTAGGGCCTTTTCGTAGTTGTATGTAGCCTAAGACTTTTCGTTCTACGAGGGTTAGGAGTGCTACGGCTAGTAGGACGAAAACAATGAGGATAAGGGGATTTAAAATAAGGGTGATGAGTGTTGAGAACATAGTCGAGGAGAGGACTTGAACCTCTGTGGAAAGGGCTTAGGTCTTTTGCAATGGCCGGGCTCTGCCACCTTGACATGCTATTATCTTAAGCAGAGGGATATGCCCTTTTGCCTGTTTTATTTGTTTTCATCAGGTAGGGGTGAGGCGTGCCTGAGGTATTGGCCTCTTCTTTTCGGTCCTTTCGTACTAGAAAAGATCATATCATAGATAGAAACTGACCTGGATTACTCCGGTCTGAACTCAGATCACGTAGGACTTTAATCGTTGAACAAACGAACCCTTAATAGCGGCTGCACCATTAGGATGTCCTGATCCAACATCGAGGTCGTAAACCCTCTTGTCGATATGGGCTCTAAAAGAGGATTGCGCTGTTATCCCTGGGGTAACTTGGTCCGTTGATCGGCGTTTAGCCGGATCGTATAGTTGGTCAAAATTTTTGATACTTTGAGTGGTTGCTCTTAGTTTTGGAAGCATAGTATTTCCGTTCCGCATGGGGGATTTTTCTTTCCCCAAGGTCGCCCCAACCGAAGACATTAAATCAGATCTCACTCTAGTGTTCATAGCCTTAACTGGGATTTTGGACAAAGGCTGATTCAGTGTCTAAAGCTCCACAGGGTCTTCTCGTCTTATGGTATTATTCCCGCTTCTGCACGGGAAGATCAATTTCATTGACTGGAAAAAGGAGACAGTTAAGCCCTCGTCGTGCCATTCATACAGGTCTTCATTTAAAAGACAAGTGATTGCGCTACCTTCGCACGGTCAAAGTACCGCGGCCGTTGAACATACAGTCACTGGGCAGGCAGGACCTCTTATATTAGTTTTTCAAGAGGCGATGTTTTTGGTAAACAGGCGAGGCTTATTGTGGTTGCCGAGTTCCTTCTTTTTCTTTTAGTCTTTCCTTTTAGGCACACCAGTGTAGGATTAACGGTATAAGTGTGGGGGATTTTCTTGTTATTTAATTTTTTACACAGTGCCCTCTTTTCTTGGGGCCGTTAAGGTTCGGTGGGGGGTCCGTTCCGATGTACACATGTGCGGGGAGAGGGTTAAAGCACCCTCTTATTACTCATTCTAGCATAATTGCTCCCATGGGGGCATGGGGCAGCCGGGTAAGTTTAGGGGTTTAAGATTAATTGTCGGTATTTTGGGGAGTGGGTAAATCTTGAGCTTAAACGCTTTCTGTTTGGATGGCTGCTTTTAGGCCCACCAAAGCGCTTTCCCTTAAAGTGGATATGATCTTTATCCTCCTGGAAAAGTTGTGTCTTTTTTCAAAAGGGCTGTACCCCTTTTGACTAACTCTCTTAATTTCTTTCGGGTCTAACCGTCTTAAAAGACAGCTGAGGAGAAGAATTTGTGAGGCTGAACTTCTATTCATTTCCCCGGCAACCAGCTATTACTAGGTTCGGTAGGTCTGTCACCTCTACTCAAAGATCTTCCCACTCTTTTGCCACAGAGACGGGGGCGCCCTATTTTTAGGCTGTCTTGGAGTAGCTCACCTAGTTTCGGGGTATCGAACTAAAACTCTTTTTGCTCGAGGTGTGCTAGCTAAATCATGATGCAAAAGGTACGAGATTGTGTCTCTGCTTTTTTGAGCTTTACTGGGTTGTTTCATTTCTCTTTCAGCTTTCCCTTGCGGTACTTTCTCTATTGCTCCTAGTCCCTTTTCCGTCACCCGTACTAGGGAGGAAAAATGTTTTGTTTATTTATTTGGAGTGTGTTAGGGGGTATTAATAGTGGGGTGTTGATTTTATTAGGGTGGGCTAGCTGTTGGGCGTCAGGGTGGCTCGATTTGCACGGGCGACTTCTCAGTGTAAGGGAGATACTTTTCTGTCTAAGCTACACTCTGATTGTTCCAAGCGCACCTTCCGGTACGCTTACCATGTTACGACTTGCCTCCCCTTTGCAGATGTAGTTTTTTAGGTATTTGCTTTGTGTTAGCTTGGGGAGAGTGACGGGCGATATGTGCGTGCTTTATTGCCATATTTCAGCAGAACACTCTGTTTTACTGCTTACTGCTAAATCCACCTTCTAATGCTTATTTCAGTTCATTATTCGTATTTCCTGACTTAGGAAATGTAGCCCATTTCTTCCCCTCTCATACACTACACCTCGACCTGACGTTTTGGGTCTTACCAATCTTGCTCACTTCTAGTCCTTCACAGGGTAGGCTGACGACGGCGGTATATAGGCGGTATTAACAAGGGAGGGTGAGGTTTAACGGGGGTTATCGGTTCTAGAACAGGCTCCTCTAGACGGATGTGAAGCACCGCCAAGTCCTTTGGGTTTTAAGCTGGTGCTCGTAGTACCCGGGCGGATAGGGGGCGTAGTTGGCCTATCAAATTTTAGGGCTGAGCATAGTGGGGTATCTAATCCCAGTTTGTTTCACAGCTTTCGTGGGGTCAGGTTGGGTAAAGCTACTTTCGTAATGGATCTTCTTAACTCGGAAGCGTTAAACAGCTTTGAGGACGTTCGGCTTTAGTCTAAAAATTTCCCTAACCACTCTTTACGCCGTAGTCTGTCAACTTGAGCCTCTCGTATAACCGCGGTGGCTGGCACGAGTTTTACCGGCTCTCTAAGCTTTAACTAAGTCAAGTTTTCACTTATGGCTTAATATTTATCACTGCTGGTGTCCCTTGAGGGTGTGGCTAAGCAAAGTGTCATGGGCTGGCGTTAACCGTGCCTGATACCGGCTCCTTGTCTCCGGGCAGGGGACTGAAGGGCATTCTCACGGGGGTGCGGATACTTGCATGTGTAAGTCTAGCTAGAGCCGACAGTAAAGTCAGGACCAAGCCTTTGTGCTTGCGGAACCGTTTCAAGGTCCACCTTAACATCTTCAGAGTTATGCTCTAGTTAAGCTACGCTAGC